TAGCTAGCGTGTATCATCTTACGAGAATACAGTATGGCATAGATAATCCAGAAGAAGTCTGCATAAAAGTCTTTGCCCAAAAGGATAATCCTAGAATTCCGTCTGTCTTCTGGATTTGGAGAAGTGCCGATTTTCAAGAACGCGAGTCTTATGATATGGTGGGAATCTCTTATGATAATCATCCGCGCCTTAAACGTATCCTAATGCCTGAAAGTTGGATAGGCTGGCCCTTACGTAAGGACTATATAACCCCCAATTTTTATGAAATACAAGATGCTCATTGAATGATAAGAAATTCATGCTCACTTATACAACACAACTCTAGATTTTATTCAAGTCAAGGAATATTTTTACGTTCTCTTCCTAGATCAAACCGAATACCTATTTCTAATTAATTCCTATTATACAAAAGCAGTCCAGATAGACTGAGCAAAAAAAGGGTTTTATTTCGATTCCCTATTTTGAAAATCAGATATTAATTTTCTTCAGAATAAACAGAAAAATAGGATGATTCAAAGAAGTTCTCTACCCCGAACTTTGTATCGCGCGCATGACTTAGCACAACTAGGAAAGTAAGATAAGATAAACAAGACTAAAAAAAGATTCATCGGAATAGCAGAATACAAAATTAAGAAATGAAAAAAAAATAAAGGGGAGCCTAATCTCACCTCCTTCTGTACCATAAAGAAAAGATATATTAAATTTTTACCATTTCTAAAAAGAAAAAGAAGTGCTTCTAGATTATAGACTTATCCACTTAGATGAATAAATCATACTATACTCTATTTATATTATGAACGAATATGTATCCCAATCCATCTCAAGGTATTTGTATCAATACCTATTCGGTAGATCTTTTTTTTCTCTGCCAGGAACCAGATTTGAACTGGTGACACGAGGATTTTCAGTCCTCTGCTCTACCAACTGAGCTATCCTGACCTTTTCTTGTGCATCATCCTAGTAGAGGATTTGTATCTATGTCAATTAAAGGGATTAAAAAATCAATTAAATAAACTATTTCAAATTTGAAATTTGAAAATGGGGGGAGGTAGTCCTACGCATTGTATATGGCTTACTTATTGTATATGGCTTACTTAATAATACTTAAAAATAGAGTTAATAACCGGGATTCCTTCCCGATACTCGAATAAAAAAGAAATCTATTCTAGGATAAGATCCATTGAGTTCTCTTCGCACTCCTTTGGGAAAGGGTAGAATGAGAAAGCTAATGAATCTTAAATTGATAAAAAGGAAAAAAGAGGATAAATACTATAGTTAGCGAATAAAAGAGGGTTTGGGGATAGAGGGACTTGAACCCTCACGACTTATAAAGTCGACGGATTTTCCTTTTACTAGAAATTTCATTGTTGTCAGTATTGACATGTAGAATGGGACTCTCTCTTTGTCCTCGTCCGATTAATCCACTTTATTAGATGTATAAAGCCCTTCCTTCAAATTTAGAAGGAGTTCCACTAACAACACAACGTAATTAACTCGATTCGTTAGAACAGCTTCCATTGAGTCTCTGCACCTATCCTTTTCCTTTGTATTCTAGTTCGAGAACCTCCTGGTTTTCTCAAAACACGGATTTGGCTCAGGATTGCCCTTTTTTAATTCCAGGGTTTCTCTGAATTTGGAAGTTACCACTTAGCAGGTTTCCATACCAAGGCTCAATACAATCAAGTCCGTAGCGTCTACCGATTTCGCCATATCCCCATTTTCCTCTTCTTTGAGACAAGGATTCCTTGTGTAATTTCATCCATCTCTTAGTTTTTTTTTGAATCTATTGAATTCATCACTCGACGTAGTCTAGCAGTTCGACTCTATTTGAGAGACCCCACTTGCTTATTGCAATTCAGAATTGAATTGATTGTATCGTTGAGGTATTTCCAATTCAATCCGAATCAATATATCCCAAAGTTTTTCTCTCCCCCCCCCTACTGTATTACTTTTTTATAGTATTTGAAATCATACTATAACGCTTGATATTTATTCTTTTTTTTTCTAATCAGAATTAGCTATTTTATTTGCTATCACTCTATGTTCCCCTTAGTGAAATAGGAATTCTCAAATTATTAACAAATAAAAAAATATCTCAAAAAAAAGTCGATAATGATCGAATTAAAATGCCAATAAAGTCGTATTTTCTCTTTATTATATCTTTCATATATATTATTATTTTCTATGTATTAGATTATTCGTCGGAGCCATATCAAATTGAAAATATCTGAAATCCAATTCCATTATAGAAATAGGAATCAATTCTATTCTATATAGAAAAATGGATTTGCGAATTAGAGAAATAAAAAGAAAATTCAATAAATTTTGGAATTTTATTTAAAGATATCTTCTAGTTAAGCCTATCAAGGTAACTTTATCTTTAAGAAGTTTGAGTTTTTTTTATAAGATAAGTAGAACTTCAAATTTAGAATCTAGTTAATAGCTAAGATTAATAACTAAGATCTGAGATTTTACGGATTTCCTATACTATACCTATTTCTATTTGTTACACTATTTCTGCTATGTAAGCCCACTTAGCTCAGAGGTTAGAGCATCGCATTTGTAATGCGAGGGTCATCGGTTCAAATCCGATAGTCGGCTTTTTTTCTCTATCGATGTTCTACGAACAAAAATATCTTTTTTTTTCCGAATTAAATGGAGAATCCAGGATCTTTTATGTTTTCTACCTTACTATTTTGCTAGATACAAAACAATAAAATAAATAATATATATACAAAAAATACAGATTTTGATGAAATTCGATTTTTTGTGGTACTTTAGTTGATTTTACTCTGTTTATCCTGTAGTTTAATTCAGTTTTAATTTCGATGTATTCTGTAATGTAAATACAATGAAATTAATTGTGTAAAATGAAATTTCAATAAAATAAAAAAGGAGTCTTCATGTCCCGTTATCGAGGACCTCGTTTAAAAAAAATACGCCGTCTGGGAGCTTTACCAGGACTCACTAGAAAAACACCTAAATCCGGAAGTAATCTGAAAAAAAAATTCCATTCTGGTAAAAAGGAGCAATATCGTATTCGTCTTCAAGAAAAACAGAAATTGCGTTTTCATTATGGTCTGACAGAACGACAATTACTTAGATATGTACATATCGCTGGAAAAGCAAAAAGGTCAACAGGCCAGGTTTTACTACAATTACTTGAAATGCGTTTGGATAATATCCTTTTTCGATTGGGTATGGCCTCAACCATTCCTGGGGCCCGCCAATTAGTAAACCATAGACATATTTTAGTTAATGGTCGTATAGTCAATATACCGAGTTTTCGTTGCAAACCCCGAGATATTATTACTACGAAAGATAACCAAAGATCAAAAGGTCTGGTTCAAAATTATATTGCTTCATCTGACCCAGGGAAATTGCCAAAGCATTTGACGATTGACACATTAGAATATAAAGGACTAGTAAATAAAATTCTAGATAGGAAGTGGGTTGGTCTCAAAATAAATGAGTTGTTAGTTGTAGAATATTACTCTCGTCAGACTTGAACTTAACGAAAAAAAGAAAGGTTCATAGAATTTTCTTCCCCTTACCTTTCCCCCGAACTAACTCGACCTAAGACCACTAATTCGTAAGACCACTAATTCGTATTTTCCCACTCAACTAGCAAAAATGGATTAACCCTAGGATCTTTTTTTTCCTATATGTATATTTTACATCCGACAGTAATTTGCTATAGAAAATTTCTATTAAATAAGATATTATTGCTGGAATAAATTGTTATTTGATTTGTTACATTGTGCTCGTTAACGTTGATAAATTAAGAAAAACGGAAAGAGAGGGATTCGAACCCTCGGTAAACAAAAGTCTACATAGCAGTTCCAATGCTACGCCTTCAACCGCTCGGCCATCTCTCCTACAATAATCTTATTATGGAAAATAAACTGAGTGAATAGCGAGTTTTCTTATTCCTGCAGTACAGGTACAACCGCAACCGCTCGGGGGTTCCATCGTTCTATTGGAAAAATTACTTTTGCTGTAAGTGGAAGGATCCTAGGTTTTTTTTTACCAGGAATTGCGCTCCCTATAAAAGTTTTAGTTTGGGTTTTCCCGCAAGAGAATGGAAGAATTCTTCTTTTCTTCTTATTGCATAATAAAATAAAGAAACCTTAGAATTCTGTTTGCATAAGGTACGCTACGCCATACTATTGAAATCCAAAATAGGGTATGAGACAATTAATGACTTTGCAAACACGAAATAGCTGATGAGAGAAGTTATTGTTGAGAAATAGGAAAGTGGAATGAAATCCAGTCTTAGTCAAATATTTCATATCTCCTCTTGTCCAAGCAGAATAAAAAGGATACAATTTGAGCTGCGCGGAAAATCCATATCTCTCTTATCCATTTAAAGCATATGGATTTAGAGCATAGGGATGGATCGATTTATAAGAATCGAATGTGTTTGTTTTTATGTTATTTTGTGAAGGAATGAAAACAATTCTATATAGAATGGGTTGGGAATTATGCCTAGATCCCGCGCAAATGGAAATTTCATTGATAAGACCTTCTCAATTGTAGCCAATATTTTATTGCGAATAATTCCGACAACCTCAGGAGAAAAAAAGGCATTTACTTATTATAGAGATGGTGCGATTTGACGCTTTTTTTTGTTTTTTTTAGCCCTACCTACACCTTAGTCTTCCGAGAAAGAGAGGGGGTTCACATAGAGAGAACAATATTAGTAAAGCAAACCCACGCTTCGGGAAGGTGAGGTGAACTACCAATTCCTTCTGTCGTGTATCCTCGATTGATGCGGCCTCAGATGCTTCAATTATAGATTTGAGTATTGAGCGAAAGGTTATACCTACAGGATAGGTTATGGATTACAGGCCAACTCTACTCTATTAGTACCAGTAGGCAGCATAGAGGAGAAAAGCACTACACCTAGAAATAGGAAAGGAATCAACAAGAGAAAAACTTTGTTAGAAATTAACCCTTTCCTGATCCATATCAGGGTTGGGAAGAATGGTTGGGATAACAAACAACCATCAGGTTTGTACTTTGGATACCCCTATAACCATCAAAGATCGTTGAAGTGGCTAATTCCTCTAAATAGGGGGCGTTGAGAACAAATAAATTCTTGGAGCTATTGTTTTTTTCTAGCATTAATAAAATTCATTGGTGTTAAGAAAAACCTCTTGCGAGAAGGTTGGCTAGAGATTTCTTGGAAAAATACCAGCCCCTTTCGATTCATAATGAGACGGGACTAATTCTATTTTGATTCTATAGATTATTTCGCTTAGTACTATGTACAGAAGGGAGGAGCCGTATGAGATGAAAACCTCATGTACGGTTTTGGAACGGAGATTTTTTGAATAGAATGAACGACCGTAACGGATGTTGGCTCAATCCGAAGGAAATTATGCGGAAGCTTTGCAAAATTATTATGAAGCTACGCGACTAGAAATCGACCCCTATGATCGAAGTTATATACTCTATAACATAGGACTTATACACACAAGCAATGGAGAGCATACAAAGGCTTTGGAATATTATTTCCGGGCACTAGAACGAAACCCCTTCTTACCGCAAGCTTTTAATAATATGGCCGTGATCTGTCATTACGTGCGACTATCTCCACTATAGAAAGAAAAAAAGAGAGGATCAAATTTTCTAGTAAATACTAGAAAAAAAAAAGGGCTTTCTACATAGGGATCGTAAAAACAACGATTTTTCCCTATCAGCTGTAGGAAGGAAGGACACTTCAAGAGAATCAAAAAAGGAAGAAAGTATCGCCTATACTACTACTCTATGGATAAAGTTCTCAAATTGATAGGGAAAGCACCGTAAAGATCAATTAGTGAGCGACTGGGTCGATACAACTAAAAAAAACTGCTTACTTATCTTATCCCATGATATGGGGTCAAATTTAGGAATCCGCTTATGTAATAGAGCCGATCCACTAAGGGATTAAGCAGCGGTGTAGTATCAGATCCCAAAGATAGTAAGTTCTTTTTTCTTTCTTATGGAAAAAAGTCTTTTTCAAGGATTCTATAGAGATTTCATATATGAAACCGGGATAGTTACCTTTCAGAAAATTCGAACGAAGGCTCTAGATCTATCTATGCTTCATTCTTCTGAAGGTGGGAAAAAAGATCAAACTGATTATGGATAAAAATTAGGGTTTGAAACTTAGGTAATTAACTTCTTCTGCTTAACCCCCCAAAAAATTCGATCGATTTTTGAGAAATCGAATTCAGTTAAGATAGGGGAAATTAAGATAGCAATTTATGAGCCGTATGAGGTAGGAAACTCTCAAGTACGGTTCTAAGGGAAGGAACTGCCTATTCCGACCGAGGAGAGCAGGCCATTCTACAGGGTGATTCGGAAATTGCAGAAGCTTGGTTTGATCAAGCTGCTGAGTATTGGAAACAAGCTATAGCGCTTACTCCGGGAAATTATATTGAAGCACAGAACTGGTTGAAGATTACGAAGCGCTTTGAATTTGAATAAGAGCACGCTCCTTATTTTTCATAAAATGGGTGGTTTGGTTGTTCATCCATTAATCAAATAAATTAGGTCGTAAGATCGAAGCAAGAATTTCATTATATCCCTTTCTTCTACCTTCTATTTTATATGATATTTCATAAGGATAAACCATAGGGATAGGGTCTAGAATAGAAGTAATAAAGTGAATAAAAAGAAAAAATAGTGGCAATATAAATATTGCTAATATATCAGGACTATCTTATTAATAATTCTAATGAGTTATCTTGGAATTTAGAATAAAATAAAAACCCTATATTATGCTCAAGGAAAGTAGATGTATAGAGGAGCTTATACCTTCAAAAAAAATACACCAGTTTCTTAAATTTCAAAAATATATTTTTTTTTCTTACGTCGGGAAATACTTGTTTTTCAAGGCAAAGAATGTCCGTTAGGCACCTAATCTTTATGTCATAATAGATCCGAACACTTGCCTCGGATTGACTTCAATATATAATTGCTCCAGTGAATAACTAAAAAAATAGAAGAACGGTAGATAGTAAAGAAAAGAACTAATCATAATATCTATCTTTCAAAATCTATCTTTCAAAGATTCACTAAAAAGACAGTTGGCGGGTCTCTTTGTATGTCTTGTCCGGAAAGAGGAGGACTTAATGATTATTCGTTCGCCGGAACCAGAAGTAAAAATTGTTGTGGATAGGGATCCTGTAAAAACATCTTTTGAAGAATGGGCCAGACCCGGCCATTTCTCAAGAACACTAGCTAAGGGCCCTGATACTACCACTTGGATCTGGAACCTACATGCTGATGCTCACGATTTCGATAGTCATACGGGTGATTTGGAGGAGATCTCTCGAAAAGTCTTTAGTGCTCATTTCGGGCAACTCTCCATTATCTTTCTTTGGTTGAGTGGCATGTACTTTCATGGTGCCCGTTTTTCCAATTATGAAGCATGGCTAAGTGATCCTACTCACATTGGACCCAGTGCTCAGGTAGTTTGGCCTATAGTAGGGCAAGAAATATTGAATGGTG